CAAAAACAATTCTTGGCTGAGGCCAGGGATGAATCGAAAAAGAAATCTTTATTGGTTCTACCTCCTGTTTTTTACCAAGAGAATGAATCTTTTTATCGAAGGATCAGAAAAAGGGGGGTCCAGATCTCCTGCGGGAATGATTTGGAAGATCCAAAACCAAAAATAGTGGTATTTGCTAGCAACAACATCGTGGAGGCAGTCAATCAATATAGATGGATCCGAAATCTGATTCAAATCCAATATAGCACCCATGGGTACATAAGAAATGTATTGAATCGATTCTTTTTAATGAATCGATCCGATCGCAACTTCGAATATGGAATTCAAAGGGATCAAATAGGAAATGATACTCTGAATCATAGAACTTTTATGAAATATACGATCAACCAACATTTATCGAATTTGAAAAAGAGTCAAAAGAAAGGGTCCGATCCTCTTATTTTGATTTCTCGAACCGAGAGATCCGTGAATCGGGATCCTAATGCATATAGATACAAATGGTCCAAGGGGAGCAAGAATTTCCAGGAACATTTGGAACATTTCGTTTCTGAGCAGAAGAGCCGTTTTCAAGTGGTCTTCGATCGATATCGATCAATACGTAATCGATATCGATCACGTATTAACCAATATTCGAGTGATCGGTCTGAGGTTAGCGACAAAAAAGATAATCGATATCGATCACGTATTAACCAATATTCGAGTGATCGGTCTGAGGTTAGCGACAAAAAAAATTTGGCTAAGTTCCGTTCTTTCGTTTTCTCCAAGTTACTTCTTTTTTTGTCTAACTCACTTCCTTTTTTCTTTGTGAGTTTCGGGAATACCCCCCCCATTCAGAGGTCCGAGATCCGCGTCTCTGAATTGAAAGGTCCGAATGATCGACTCTGCAATCAGTTCTTAGAATCAATAGGTCTTCAACTCGTTTATTTGAAAAAATTGAAACCATTCTTATTGGATGATCATGAGACTTCCCAAAAATCGAAATTATTGTTCAATAAGAAACCAGAGGGGATGATTGACTCATTCCATACTAGAAATAATCGCGGGAAATCTTTGGATTCCTATTTCTCAATGATATCCCACGATCAAGACAATTGGTTGAATCCCGTGAAACCATTTCATAGAAGTTCATTGATCTCTTCTTTTTATAAAGCAAATCGACTTCGATTCTTGAATAATCCACATGACTTCGGCTTCTTTTGTAACAAAAGATTCCCCTTTTATGTGGATATCAAGAATTTGGATTTTACGTATGGACAATTCCTCAATATCTTGTTCATTCGCAACACAAAATTTTCTTTGTGCGGCGACAAAAAAAAACATGCTTTTTTGGAGAGAGATACTATTTCATCAATCGAGTCACAGGTATCTAACCTATTCAAGGATTTTCCACAAAGTGGTGACGAAAGGTATAACTTTTACAAATATTTCCACCTTGCAATGCGATCTGATCCATTAGTTCGTAGAGCTATTTACTCGATCGCAGACATTTCTGGAACACCTCTAACAGAGGGACAGAGAGTCAATTTTGAAAGAACTTATTGTCAACCTCTTTCAGATATGAATCTATCTGATTCAGAAGGGAAGAACTTGTATCAGTATCTCAATTTCAATTCAAACATGGGTTTGATTTATTCTGAGAAATGTTTCTCATCCGAAAAGAGGAAAAAGAAAAAACCCGAAAAGAGGAAAAAGAAAAAACCCGAAAAGAGGAAAGAGAAAAAACCCGAAAAGAGGAAAGAGAAAAAACCCGAAAAGAGGAAAGAGAAAAAACCCGAAAAGAGGAAAGAGAAAAAACCCGAAAAGAGGAAAGAGAAAAAACAGAGTCTTTATCTAAAGCAATGGGTTGAGAAAGTGCAGATGGATAGAGCCTTGCAAGGAGAGAGGGTTTCTTTAATTCTCTCAAACTGGAATCTATTCAAAACATATGTTATGCCATTTAGCCTTACCTCGACAGGGTACAATTTGCTAAAGTTGATGTTTTTAGATACTTTGGGATCATACGTAATGCCGCTACTAAGGAGCAGTCCAAAATTTGTATCCATTTGTTATGCTATATCTGATCCATGCGGAATATCATGGCGAATTCTTCAGAAAAAATTGTGTCTTTTACAATGGAATTGGATAAGTGCGATTTCGAATAAGTGTTTCCATAAGCTTCTTCTGTCTGAAGAAAGTATTCATCGAAATAATGAGTCACCATCGATGACAGATCTGAGATGGCCAAATCTTGGGGAGTTCCTCTATTCAATCCTTTTCCTTCTTTTTGTTGCTGGACATCTCGTTTTTTCACACCTTCTCTTTTTTTCCCAAGCCTTTAGTGAGTTACAGAGAGATTTCGCAAGGGCCCAATCTTTGATGATTCCATCATACATCGTGGAGTTGCGAGAACTTCTGGATATGTACCCCGCACCTCGTTCTTTCAAGAAGCTCTTTCTAGCTGCTCGGGAAAAATTAGTAAATTATCTACGATGGGGTGGTGGACGCAAATCTTTTCTTATCCATCTCTTCGAGCTCCTCAATATCACACCAAATCCCATCGATCGAATCGCTTTTTTGAAAAATACGAGACATCTAAGTCATACAAGTAAAGAGCTCTATTCATTGATAACAGAGCTAGGGGATTTCTCTTCTCTCTGTTCTGGTCAACGTTATCGTTATGATCAAATAATAGAAAATGTGAACGGTCCTTGTTGTTTGATTGACGATAAAATAGAATCCTGGATCTCGAACTGTGATGCGATTGAGGATAAAGAAAGAGAATTCTTGGTTCCGTTTTGCAACTTCACGAGAGAAACAAGGATTGATCAAATTCTATTGAGTTTGACTCATAGTGATCATTTATCAAACAATGACTCTGCCTCTCAAATGAGTGAAGAACCGGGAGCATTTTACTTACGACACTTAGTTGACATTCATAAAAAGGGTCTAATGAATTATGAGTGCAATACATCCTGTTTAGCAGAAAGACGGATATTCCTTGCTCATTATCAGACAATCACTTATTCACCGTGCGGGGATAATCGTTCTCATTTCCCATCTCATGGAAAAACCTTTTCGCTCCGCTTACCCCTACACCCCTCTAGGGCTACTTTAGTGATAGGTTCTATAGGAAGTGGACGATCCTATTTGGTCAAATCCCTAGCGACAAACTCCTATGTTCCTCTCATTACAGTAGTTCTGAACAAGTTCCTGAAGAACTGGACGCCTCAAGGTTTTGATATTCACGAGAGTGGCGTTTATGATGAGTATGGTGACGATGCGGAGGAGGCGAACGATTACGGGGCCAGTTTTTTTGATTTTTTGGACAATGACAGTGACGATTATGAGGATCGTGACAGTGACGATTATGAGCCTGGTGCCAGTGACGATTATGAGCCTGGTGATATGGAAGATTTTGTTGATAGCGAGATGACGGAGTGGCTAACTAAGACGAATGTGCCACTTGTGTATCAGTTGCTGGACGATGAAATAGACGAATTTTATATCACCCTTCAATTCGAATTAGCAAAAGCAATGTCTCCTTGCATACTATGGATTCCAAACATTCATGATCTGGATGCGAAAGAGTCGGATTACTTATCCCTCGGTCTATTAGTGAACCATCTCTCCAGGGATTGTGGAAGACGTTCCACTAAAAATGAGATTCTTGTTATTGCTTCGACTCATATTCCCCAAAAAGTGGATCCCTCTCTAATAGGTCCGGATGGATTAAGTACATGCATTAAGACACGAAGGCTTCTTGTTCCACAACAACAACAGTGCCTTTTCACCCTTTCATATACTAGGGGATTTCACTTGGAAAATAAAATGTTCCATACTCATACTAATGAATTCGAGTCCACAATCTTGGGTCCCAGTGTACCAGATCTTGTAGCACTTACCAACGAGGCCCTATCGATTAGTATTACACAGAAGAAATCAATTATAGACACTACTACAATTAGATATGCTCTTCATAGAAAAACTTGGGATTTGGAAGCCGACAGAAACCTAAGCCCGGCTAAGGAGCATGGGACCCTTTTCTATCAGGTAGGAAGGGCTTTTGCACACACTGTACTTCTAAGGAATTGCCCCATAGATCCTATATCTATCTATATCAAGAAGAACTTATGTGAAGCAGGGGATTCTTCTTTGTACAAATGGTACTTCGAACTTGGAACGAGCATGAAGAAATTAACGATACTTCTTTATCTTTTGACTTGTTCTGCCGGATCGATCGCTCAAGACCTTTTGTCTCCCCCCGGACCCGATGAACAAAATTTGATCACTTCTTATGGACTCGTTGAGAACGATTCTGATCTAGTTCATGGCCTATCTGATATAGTTCATGGCCTATTAGAGTTAGAAGGCGCTCTGGTGGGATCCTCGCCGACAGAAGAGGAAGTAGAAGGGACAGAAGAGGAAGTAGAAGGGACAGAAGATGAGGAAGTAGAAGGGACAGAAGAGGAAGTAGAAGGGACAGAAGATGAGGAAGGAGAAGGGACAGAAGAGGAAGTAGAAGGGACAGAAGATGAGGAAGGAGAAGGGACAGAAGAGGAAGTAGAAGGGACAGAAGAGGAAGTAGAAGGGACAGAAGATGAGGAAGGAGAAGGGACAGAAGATGAGGAAGTAGAAGGGACAGAAGAGGAAGTAGAAGGGACAGAAGATGAGGAAGGAGAAGGGACAGAAGAGGAAGTAGAAGGGACAGAAGAGGAAGTAGAAGGGACAGAAGAGGAAGTAGAAGGGACAGAAGAGGAAGTAGAAGGGACAGAAGATGAGGAAGTAGAAGGGACAGAAGAGGAAGTAGAAGGGACAGAAGATGAGGAAGGAGAAGGGACAGAAGATGAGGAAGTAGAAGGGACAGAAGATGAGGAAGTAGAAGGGACAGAAAAAGATTCCAGTCAGTTTGATAATGATCGAGTGACATTGCTTCTTCGGCCCAAACCAAGGAATCCCTTAGATATTCAGAGACTTATCTATCAACATCAAAAATACGAATCGGAGTTGGAAGAAGACGACGA